ATTTACCTTATTCCAGCCACAGGTTCCCCTACGACTACCATGTTACGACTTCACCTCAGTTATTAGCAGTCCCTTGAACATTATATTTATACCCTCAAATAAAGATGATTCTTTATTTTATAGATAATCCAATAATATCATACAAAACTACGAACTTCCATGGCGTGACGGGCGGTATGTACAAGATCTGGATACACATTCACCGTAACGTTATCATTTACGATTACTAGCAATTCCTACTTCATGTTCTCGGGTTTCAGAGAACAATCCGAACTATGATAATTTTTAAAGATTTGCTCCAACTCACGTTATTGCTTCTTTTTGTAATTACCTTTGTAACACATGGGATAGCCCAATCTATCAAGGCCATAATGACTTGACGTCGTCCCCGAAATTTATAGTTGATTTGTACTTTGTACTTAAATATAAATGAGGGTCTCGTTCGTTTATGGGAATTAACCTAACGCCTCACAACACGAACTTACGACAGCCATGCAGCACCTGTATCAGATACTATGTATTCAAATATTATATAAATAAATATTTGTATAAATTATTTAAAAAAAGATAGAATATAAATTTATATATAGCCTAAACTATATATATCTACTATCTATATCCGATATGACAAAGATTGGTAAGATTTCTCGCGGTGTATCGAATTAAATCACATGTTCCACTGCTTGTAGCAGATCTCCGTCAATTTCTTTAGGTTTTAATCTTGCGATCGTAGTTCCCAGGCGGAGTGTTTCACGCGTTAGCTGTAACATTAGAAAATCTAACGTTTAACACTCATCGTTGACAGCATAGACTACGAGGGTACCTAATCCTCTTCGATTCCTATGCCTTCGTGCCTCAGTGTCAGTTTATTATAGATAACCGCTTTCGCCTCTGGAGTTCCCTCTATCTTTAACGCATTTCAACTCTGAATATAGAAGTTCCGTTATCTTTCAATAAACTCTAGCGTAATAGTATTGAAAATCTTATTATCATCAATATAAAATTTGACTTAAAACTTATTACACAACCTACGCACCCTTTACGCCCAGTCAAGGAGAGTAACACTCGCGCTACTCGTATTACCGCGGCGGCTGGCAAGAGTATTGGCCAGCGCTTGCTCCTAAATACAGTCATTATCTTCTATAGGGCAAGAGTTTTACGACTAAATGCGCCGTCCTCACTCACATGACATTCCTGGTTCAAGCTTTCGCTCATTGACCAAGATTCCCCACTGCTGATTTCAAATGAAATTAGGACCGTTTCTCAGTTCCCATGTGGCTGAACAACCTCCCAGAACAGCTAAGCATTATTGGCTTGGTAAGCTTTTAATCCCACCAACAACCTAAAACTATATATGAAAATCTATAAGCGATATTTTATCTTTATTGGAATTCATATTCTTAAAAAATATACATTCCAAACTTATAGGTATTCTCAATATATATTATACACCCGTTCGCTACATTTACATTTCTATTACTAAAAGTAATTATTTGTGCTTAGAATATAAACGTCAAACTTGCATGTGTTAAGCCTGTCACAAGCATTCACTCCGAGCCAGAATAAAACCCAATGTTTATGAATATTTGTTTAAAAAACAAAAATTCTTTTAATATAACCAATTTTTGTATACAGTAATATAAAAAAACATTTGCATATAATCATATTTATTTAATAAATATGATTATATTACACCTACTATATCAATAAGCAAACAACTAATATATATAAAAAAATTATATTTAATCTTTCATACACCAAATTATTTTTATAATAGAAATATATATGACCTTTACGGGATTTGAACCCGTGTCTGCTCCGTGAAAAGGAGTTGTCTTAGACCCCTGGACGAAAAGGCCAATACCCAAATCCTAATTTTTATTAAACATTTAATTTAATGCCCAAACTGTCTTTGTTTCATATTTTCTAAAAGATTGACTTAAATTTACTTTTTTTTGAACTACAGAAAAATAAAAAATACTATAAACTAATTCAACAAATCCTGTTAAAGGAAAATCTTTTCTTAAAGGATGACCAACAAAACCATAATCTAATAAAATTCTACGTAAATTAACATTATTCAAAAAAAAAACTCCAAAAAAATCCCAAACTTCACGTTCATACCAAGAAATATTAGGATAAATATAACATAAAGAATACATAGATTCTAATTCTTCAATAAAAAATTTTAAAAAAACTCTAAAATGATAATATATAGAAATGATATGATAAATTAAATTAAATCTTTTTTTATTTAAAGAATAATCAACACAAGTAAAATCAATTAAAGATTTAAATTGACAATTCATATCTTTATATAAAAAATAGCTAATCATAATAGCATACAACTTATGACTTCTTATGAATAAAAAATTATTATTTTTTCTAATTGAAAAAATTAATTTTGGAATGTTTAAAAATAAATATGATACTAAATTGAAATTTGACATAAGATATTATAATAAAAATTATATTATATAATGTGGATTCTATAGGAGTCGAACCTATGACCAAATGCTTAGAAGGCATCTGCTCTACCAACTGAGCTAAGAATTACACATACTACTATTTACATATTAAATGAAAAAAGAATTTTAAAAAAACATTTTCAGATAAATATAAATGAACCTGGTAGGAATCGAACCCACGACCAATCCCTTATGAGGGGACTGCTCTACCATTGAGCTACAAGTCTATTGCGCACAGTAGGGATCGAACCTACGACCTGTTGATTAAAAGTCAAATGCTCTACCGACTGAGCTATGTGCGCAATTTTTTATGCACACAGTAGGATTTGAACCTACATATTTTAAGATAAAAAAGCTCCGATAGCTATGTGTGCGATTAAAAGCATAATTTAAATTATGCCATTAATAAGAATACAATCATAATTGTGAATAAAGCGATAGCTTCTGTTAATGCGAAACCTAAAATAGCATAGTTAAATAATAATTTAGCGATGCTTGGATTTCTTGATACTGAATCTAATAAATTTCCAAAAATAATTCCAATTCCTACTCCTACTCCTGATAATGCGATTGTTGCTAAACCTGCTCCTATTTGTTTGAATTCTGTTACCATTTAATTTATGAAAAATAAAAAATCGAATTAAACCTCCTATTCCAACCTTTATTTAATACGAAAATAAAATGCTGAGAGGGGGACTCGAACCCCCAAATACGGAGCATGAATCCATGGTTTTGCCAATTAGACTATCTCAGCATTATTAATATTTAACTATTCAAATTAAATTAACTTTGTTAAATTAATATGATATAAAATTGAAAAATAATAAAATAGTTTTTTTTGCTCTTTTAAAAGAGAAGATACAATAAATGGAGAAACTAATATTTTATTATTACGTGAATAAAAATATAACACTTTATATTTAGCTAAAAAAAAATATAAATATATAAAATTATTTAAATAAGAAAAATTAAAAATATTACTCTTACTAGAAGTAGCTGTTGAATTAATTCTAAAAGAAATATTATTCAAATAATTAACATTGTTATTAAAAAATAAATCTTTTTTTTTTTTATTTAAAAAAAAAGGAAATTTAAATTCAACATTAAAATTCTCTTTATATCTATTTAATAAATCAAAATTATACTTATCATTTAATCTTTTATCTTTAAAAAAAAAATAAAATAAATTTTCCATCAATGTCAAATAATCATCAAAAATAACATTTTTATTAATTTTTTTTAATTGATGAATATAAGTATACTTATCTAAAGATAAAGTGGATGCTACTTTATATAATTCTAAATAATATTTATGTTTAATATTATTAATAAATTTATAACTATATCTATTAATAAAATCAAAATAAAATTTAATACAAAAAATATATAACTTTCTATACGAACAACTAATAAAAGAAGGTAATTTAACTAAATCATATTTACTTAAAAAATAATTAGTAGTATTTACTAATTTATTATTTACAAAAACACCATAATTAAATACAACACTACGTATATATGACAATGAAAAAAATGATAATAACTTAAATAAGAAATAATCAATTCTATATAAAAAAAAAGACATCAAATTAAAAAAAGATAAAAATTTATTTTTTAAAAGACTATCTTTTTTATTATGCTGCCTATAATATTGAAGTAAAGAAGAATATTTTGCTTCTAATATTAAATTACTAAAAAAATCAAATAAAAATGTTTTTTTATTTAAAAAAGCATCACTTTTAATAAATAAAAATTTAATTTTTCTAAACATTTGAACTAGATAAAAAAAAAAAAATTTTTTATTTAATTTTTTTTTTATTAAAATAAAAAAACGTTTAAATTTTTTATTTATTAAATTATAAAATTTTTTTCTATTACCTAATGGTAATAATTGAGTTGGTAAAAAATGAATTATAAAATCATTAAAACTATTTAATTTTATTTTTAATAAAGAATCTAATTTACTAATTAAATATAATTGCTTTCCTATTTTAAATAAAATAGATGGTTTTTCTACTAATACATTTTTTTTTAATTGTAAATGTATTTTTGATAATGACTTCTTTAATATATTTTTATATTTGATTAATTTTTTTTTTAATAAAAGTAATTTAAAATACTTTTTCATTAAAAAAAAAATTAAATCAACTAAAATAAAGAATTTAAATTTTTTATTTTTTTTTAAAAAATAAAAATAATAAAAATATTTAATCAATATTAAATACATAATAATTTTTATTGTATAATAATATACAATGCTCACTGTAGGACTTGAACCTACATGCCGAAAAAGCAACAGATTTTAAGTCTGTCGTGTCTACCAGTTCCACCAAGTGAGTTTATTTATAATTACGGGTCAGATGGGATTTGAACCCACGACTTTTGGTATGACAAACCAACACTCTAACCACTGAGTTACTAACCCAATAAGAGTAACAGGACTTGAACCTGCACAACTTTCGTTAATAGATCCTAAATCTACCGTGTCTACCAATTCCACCATACTCTTTTAAGGATAGGGCAGGATTTGAACCCACGATGAACTGAATTTCAAATTCAGCGCTTTAGACCACTCAGCCACCTATCAAATCAGATGAAATGACTATTATTCAATATTTTTTTAAAGAATTGTATTTTAAAATAATATATTTAATTATTATTTTCATTATACTACTAATTACAATAGTAATAAAAGCTAAAATATTATTTTTATATATACTAGAACCAATAAAAAAAATAAAATTAAATAACTTCATTATCGAATATCAAAATATAGAAACTAATAAATATGAATATAATAATATAAGTAATAACAATGAAATATTTATACCTATACTAGAAATAAATTTACCATTTTTTACTACCTCTTATATATTTTTAAAATATATAATATTATTTTCATTATATATTTTTATTCCCATAATATTATACTATATATATATAAGCACGTCAAATGTTTTAAAAAAAAATGAATTATTTTTTTTTAAATACATACTATGTATCATATTTATATTTATATATATAAATTATCTAATCAATCACTACTTAATTGTACCAATATATTTAAATTTTATCTATAGTCACTATACTGAATTTCTATACTATGAATTTGATGTTGAGTTTCAATTATTAACATATCTGAATTTTTATTTTAATAATTTATTTATTAACTTTTTTTTATTTGTTATAATATTATTAAAAAAATATCTGAAACTTAATATTAACAATATACTTATTATTACTATTATACTTATAATTGTTCCATTTGATGGAACAATACAATTATTATATATTATAATATTTTTTATATATTTAATTATTATTTCACTAATAATAAACTACTTAAACAATATTAAAAAATATAAACAAATGGAATCTCTGGAGAAATATTAAATAAAACTTTATTTTTAGAAATAAAAGATTGAATTGTAATAGATTGATTAAGTCCATTTTGTTTCATATTTTTTTTAAATAATCCAGAAACTTTAAAAAAACTAATTTTCGGTGAGTATAAAGGAAAAATTAAATTTAATCTTTTATTCTCTGTTTGTTTATCAAAAAAAAAAGTATTCTTTTTTAAATCTTTTTTTATTTTATTTAAAATGATATTATTATTTTTTTTATATTTAAAGATAAAAGAACGCATAATATATATTACAAGAGAAGATGGCTGAGCGGTCAAAAGCGGCAGACTGTAAATCTGTTGTCGTAAGACTACGTAGGTTCAAATCCTACTCTTCTCATACTGCTAAATTACATATCCTATGTGAATGCATTTAACAACAATAATTATTCCTATATTTCTTATATATATACTATCGTATAAATACGACACATATGAAATATATTTAAATTCAAATTCAAATCTAATAACTAATTATGTTTATAAAATAAGTAATTATTGGAGTTTAATAGAAAATAATTTATTTTTTTTAATTATTATTCTTATTATAATAATAACAAATAATACGAATAATAAATTAAATACTAATACATTTAATTTATTTATATTATTTTTTATATTATTATTAAAATTTTTTAATTTTTATATTAATTCTAATTTATTTAATTCAAATAATGCAATTTTTAATCCTTTATTGACACATTTTCTTGTATTTATACATCCTCCGTTAATATTAATATTATTACTTATATTAAAAAATATTAATTTTCAATATAAAAACATAAAATATTTTTTTTATTTTTTTTCTTTTACATTATTCCTTGGTAGTTACTGGGCTACTTCTGTCTTTGGATGGGGTGGGTGGTGGTCATGGGATCCTATTGAAAATATATCATTAATATATTGGTTTATATTTTTTTTATTTATACATAAAATAAACAAAATAAATACATATATTTATTTATACATTTTTATAATTGATTTTTTTCTGTTTTTTTTTTTAAAATTTAATAATTTTCAAAGTATTCATATATTTAAAATAATATATATAAATTTACAAATTGATTTTATAATTATATATATTATTTTTTCATTAATATTCCTATATAATATACAGAAAAATAAAAAGTATAATATTAAATTTAATATTGTATTAGTAGTTAATATTAGTATAGCTATTATTGTATTTTTTTTTACTATTTATATTTATATATATGTAAATATAAATATTATATTCATGTACTATATCTTAGTATATCTATCTATTTTACTATGCATTTTATTTTATTATGTCATACGTTTAGATTATGTATATCTAGTATGTAGCTCAATCTACCTAATATGTATCTTCTTTTATATTAATAATATATATATATATACTATATTATATACAATTATAATATATACATATACTATAGTAAAAAAAATAAATATGTATAACAATCATATTACATATATAATTATTATATATATATTATATTCAATTACCAATGAAATAAATGAAATAACTATACAAATAGCTAATACATATGAAAATGAATTTTCATATAATAAAATTATAGAAATAGATATAAACATTAATTATATTGAATATATAAATAAAAATAAAAATAAATTCATATCAAATTATTATAATATATATAATATATTTGAAAAAATAGAGTTCAATATATATAACTATATATTTAATAATTACTACTATAATATAAAAAACAACGTAATACAAATATACAAATTAAACAACATAATAGTTCTATTCATACTTATATTATATAAAATAATAAAAAAATAATGCGCTTGAATGGACTCGAACCATTGATCACTCGCTTATCAAACGAGTGCTTTACCAACTAAGCTACAAGCGCATACTATACCAATACAAACATGCAACACATTAATTACATTAAATATAACAATAAGAGCATGGAATGCAAGCATTCCATGCTAAATTACTACTCCTTTCCCTGGTTTTTTTAAATTTATTTAAAAAAATCTTTAGATATTAATATAATACCACATTGTTTATAATATTTAGATAGAAAAAAACTATATTTTTATATATTATTACTATAAAATGTAATTTATATATTATACTATACTGGATGTTTATTTTTATCTATCTACTTCTCCAAAAACAATATCTAATGTACCAATAACTGTTACTAAATCTGCGATCATATGACCAGAAATTACATGATTAATACCTTGTAAGTGAGCATATCCAGGAGATCTAATTTTACATCTATAAGGCATATTAGAACCATTAGATACTAATAGAGCTCCTGTTTCTCCTTTTGGTGCTTCTACTCCTCCATATGAAATCCCTTGAGGTACATTTATACCTTCACTATAAAATTTAAAATGATGAATTAATGATTCCATTGATGTTTTTATTTGTTTTCTATAAGGAGGTGTTATTTTATGATTATCAACTCTAACTAAACCATTAGGTATTTTGTTCAAACATTGATGTATAATTGAAATACTTTGACGCATTTCACTCATACGTACTAAATATCTATCATAACAATCTCCATAAATTCCAACTGGTATATAAAAATTTAATTGTTTATATATTTCATAAGGTTCACATTTACGTAAATCCCAAGGTATACCTGAACCTCTTAACATAACTCCTGTGAAACCCATATCTAAAGCATCTCTATAATTAACTACTCCAATATCAACTAAACGTTGTTTCCAAATTCTATTAGTTGTTAATAATTCTTCCATTTCATCAATACGAGAAGCAAAAGAATAAATAAAGTCATAGATATCATGTAATAATCCTTTTGGTAAATCATAAGAAACTCCTCCTGGTCTAAAATAATTAGCATGCATTCTTGCTCCAGATACACGTTCATAAAATTCCATTAATTTCTCTCTTTCTTCAAAAGCCCATAAAAATGGAGTTAGTGCTCCTACGTCCATTGCATGTGTTGTAATAGAAAGTAAATGATTTAATAACCTTGTTATTTCTGAGAATAATACTCTAATATATTGTGCTCTTAATGGTACTTCGCATTTTAATAATCTTTCTATTGCTAAACAATAAGTATGCTCTTGACACATCATTGATACATAGTCTAAACGATCAAAATAAGGTAAACCTTGTATATATGTTTTATATTCTAATAATTTCTCAGTACCTCTATGTAATAATCCAATATGCGGATCTGCATTTTTTATAATTTCACCATCTAATTCAACAATTAAACGTAATACTCCATGCGCTGCTGGATGTTGTGGTCCAAAATTTAAAATAAAATTATTAAATGTCTGTTTTTTATCTAAAAACATATTTATGTAATAAAATAAAACGAAAATTATTTGTTAGAAATAAAAGGAAGGTATGGGATTCGAACCCACGAACTTTGCTTTAGCAGAGCAATACCTTAGACCACTGGGCTAACCTTCCTAAGAAAAAATGAACTTACTATAATATAATAAGCCCACCTCCTCTATTATTTTTTTCCTCTTCTTCTTTTTTATAATTATATACTCTATCTTTTTGCCATTGATCTTCAATTTGACCAATTGTGTATCTTTCAGAATTCCAAAAAAAAAATTTATTATTTATATAAACATGTATTTTATTTTGAATTCGTACAATTAAAAAATATAATGCTAAAATAGGTAAAAGAAAAAATAGTACTAAATATATAGCTTTAGTATGAATTGGTTTCAATAAAGTAACTATACAATGATGCCATGTTTGATTCATTAAAATACGAGGCCACCAAAAATGCATATTTGTTTGACGATTATAAATATCAATTCTATATTCTTGATTCCATCCCATGAAATAATCACACGAATCACAAGCAAGATAAATCCAAATCATTGATAATGTATAAATAATAACATACATATATAATGGAGCTCCTGTAACTAATTTATAAACATTTAACCAACATAGTGTTCTAAAATAATGAGTTAAAAAATAACTAAAATAATAATCTATTTCCACCCATCTATGAATAGCTTTTTTTTGTTCTTTTTTATATTTAAACCAATAATAAATATAAAGAAAGGCAAATAAATAAGAAAAACAATAAGTAAATAATTCAGCATTTAGATCATAAAAACCTACAATATAGTAAGAAAAAAATGAACTAAATAATTTTAAAAGATAACCACAAAACATAAGAATAAATAATTCAAAACCTATTAATGTTCCTTCATATATACAAAAATCAAGTTCTATACCAAGATCAAAATTCTTAGTAATTTTTGTACTTTCTTTCCATGCTTCGTTCATATCTCTTGCTGAAATATCTTCCCTTGCTTTAAATAGCGATAAATTGTTCTCATTTAAAATATATTCAGCTCTTTCTAATTTTAAATTGATTTTATATAAATGATAAAAAATAAAATAGCATAAAAAAAAAACTAAAAAAAAAATAACACTTAAAAGTACCTCAATAATATTAATAGTATATAAGTTGAATAATTTAAAATATGCTTGTATATTATAAGTTAATATATCAATATTATTTAATTTAAACTCGTTATAATAGAAAGCGTTATCTGTATTAAAAGGATCAAGAGTTACTTTTTTTTTATATTCTTGCTTCATGTATATTTCATTATCAGCATAATATTTTTTTGCTCTATCTCCAACAAAATATGCTTTTTCTGGGTCTGCATAATACATTTGCGGAGTAAAAAATCTACGTAAATGTCCTGTTTGTGTTTTTTCAATTCCAAACTCAGCTAAAACTTCATTTGGAATTCTTTTATATTGTTTATAATTAATTTCCAATGGTACTGATGGATTCCAATAGCTTGGATTATGTTCTCTTACAAATTTAGGATTCCATCCTTGTGCTACTGGTTTTCCTGTGTATATTGGATAAATATATACATAAAAAAAGTATTCTAGTTGTTCATAAATCCAAACAAATGGATAAATGAAGATATAATAGAAAATACTATGGTTGTTGTTCATGTTTTAATATTTTATATATTTTTTATTGGGTTATGACTAAAAAGGCGACTTACCTTATCTTTTTATAAATGTTTAATTTATATTAATTTTTTTGAAAGTAAATAGAAGATAAATTATCACTAACATTCATACTATTTACAACATTAGCTACTAAATTTGTATCTAATGATAAAAAAATCCAATCAATAAAATATTGATTTTTTACAATTTCTACACAAATAGGCATAAATGCATGATTTACTCCACATAATTCACTACATTGCCCGTAATAAACTCCTTCAATACTTGAATATAATACAAATCTCATTAATCTACCTGGTAAAGCATCTATTTTGATTCCTAATTGTGGTACAGCCCATGAATGAATTACATCGTGAGATGTAATATAAAAACAAATATTATGACCGTTAGGTAAAACTAAACATTTATCTACATTTAATAATCTATTTTTTTCACTATCTTTTACCATATAAGAATCAAATTGTAAAATAGGAAAATTAAAATTAGCATCAAATAAATTAACTAAAATATCTGTACCTAATTTTGTATCTACTTCATATGTCCAATACCATTGATGACCAATAATATAAACATTAAATAATGTTTCTAAAAAATTTTCATCGTATTCTAATTGAAAAATAAAACCTAGTGCTGGTATTAATAAATAACTAATTAATACTGTTGGTAATAAAGCGAAAACTGTATCTAAAAAAGCTTCTACTTTTTTAGAAAAATGATATGGTACTGGGTTTACGTTACTATTAAATCTACTAATACTCCATAATACAATAAAACCTACTACAAATGCAACTGCAACTAAAACACTCATTGTTTCAATATATAATAAAACAATTGATAACATTTTATCATTCGCAGGCATTCCAAATCCAAAATAACGAGTTAATTCATAATTTACTTCTGGAAACATAAATGCTCTTTTTGCTTCCATTGTTGGAATAGCATATGAATCTTGGTTCATTGTTACTACTCCTGTTGTTTGACCTTTATAATAATTCCATAGATCTTTCATTAATAATAAATTCTAAAAAGAAAAATTATATTTACTTGTTTCGTACACCGAATTATTCTTTATTCCCATTCCAGTGCTCCTTTTTTCCATTCATATACAAAACCTACTAATAAAATAAAAATAAATAAGTACATTGTATAATAACCAAAAAACATTAATTCCTTAATACTAATTGCCCAAGGAAAAAAAAAAGCTACCTCTACATCGAATATAATAAAAATAATAGAAATTAAATAAAATTTTACATGAAATGGATTTCTTGCATCTGAAAAAGGATCAAATCCACATTCATAACCATAATTTTTTTCTGTATATGGATTTTTAAATGTTATAATATAACATAATAATAAAATAATAAAACTAATTGCTAAAATTAGTACTCCGTAAAAATAATATTCGTAATATTCAGTTAGAAAATACATTTTTATTTTTTATTAAGAAAATTATTAGTGTGCTACATACACATCTTTTAAATAAATTACAGACAAGATTACAAAGATATATCCTTGTAAGAAAGCTACCACTAATTCAAATAAAATTAAAACAATACATAATACAAGTGGTAGTACTGCTATTAAAGAAAATTTAATAGAGTAGAATAATGGATTTACTAATTTATAAATAAATAAAGCTACTGTATCTAATAAAATGTGACCTGCTACTATATTTGCAAAAAGACGAAGTGCTAAACTAACACTTCTAAAAGTAAAACTGATAAATTCAATAATTGCTAAAAAAGGTACTAATGCAAAAGGAATTCCAGATACATAGAATAAAGCAATAAAAGCTAAACCACTTTCATAAAAACCTAATAAACAAATACCCCACCAAACCATAAAAGATAAGCTAAATGTAATATTTAAATGACTAGTAATTGTAAAACTAAATGGAATTATACCAATTAAATTACTTAAACAAATAAATAAAAATAAATAAAAAAAAAAAGGAAAAAACATTTTTGTTTTATCTCCTAAATATGAATCTATAGTACTATGTATGAAATTATATACTCCTTGTAAAATACTATAAAAAAAAGTTCCAAAATATGTATAAGATACTTTAAAATTTAATGTTAAATAAATTAATTGTAAAAAAAAAATTAAGTTTAAACTAATTAAAATTGTATCTGTAAAACCATATGTAAAATTTAAAATATTATAATTTTGAATTTGAAATTGTTCAAATGGACTAAATAACATTTACTTGATAAGATGTAATTAAATTTTATTTAAGGATAGGGCAGGATTCGAACCCACGATATACCTGTTCTCCAAACAGGCGCTTTTGACCGCTCAGCCACCTATTTCAATATAAAAACAAATAAAAGAAATAGTCATTACATATCAATTACTACTCCTTTCCCTTGTTTTTTAAAAAAACAATAAAAAAACATTTGAAATTAATATAAAATCTTTTACTAAAATAAATCAATTAAAAAATATTCTAATGGAATTAAAATTAAACTAGGTTTTAAAATTAATAAAATATTAAAAAATAAAATATACATTAATAATAAAGCAGAAGAATATGAAATATTATTAATAAAAAACCATTTATTATTTTTATTATATAAAATAACTTTAGAAATTCTTAAGTAATAATAGAAACTTAAAACTGTAGTTACTATTATTAAAAAAATAAAAAAATAAAAACCATTATTAAATAAATTAAATAATAGATATAATTTAGCTAAAAAAGAAGGAAATGGAGGTAATCCTGCCACTCCAAAAAAAAATAAAACAATCATAATTGCAAATAATCTATTATATTTTAATAAATCAGCTAATAATGAAAAACGTTCAATATTATATTTATATCTAATAAATGATAAGTTAGAAAAACTAACAAAAATAGCTAAAACATTTACAATATATACAAAAATAAAAAAGAATACATTTTTTACAAGTGCTAAATCAGGAAATAAAAATACCATTAAGTAATAACCAGTACCAGTAATACTACTATAAGCCATTAATCTTCTAAATTTTTTTTGTTGGATAGCTCCAATTGACCCAATTAACATTGAACCAACAGAACAAAAAAATAAAAAAATTATAAAATTTTCATAAAAAAAAAAGTAAATATAAAAATATAACTTCATAAAAATATAAAAAATAGATAAAAATGGTACTAAAGCAAAAAAAAAAGTAACTACAAATGTAGAACCTTGATAAATATCACTAACCCAAAAATGAAATGGAAATGAATATAATTTAAATAATAATCCTACAAGCATTAATGCAATAGAAAAATTAAATATAGAATTCAAATATATATTACTGTCTATATTAGATAAATTTAAAAAAAATAAATTTAAATCTTCATAATAAAAAATACCAGTAAATCCATAAAATAATGCAATACCAAATAATAATAAAACAGATGAAAAAGAACCTAAAATAAAATACTTTAATCCTGCCTCAAATGAATATTTATTTTTTTTACCATATGAAGCTAAAATATAAAAGCAAATACTTTGAAATTCTAATAATAAATAAAAAGAAATTAAATTAACTGTAATAACTAACAAATTAAGACTTAATAAACATAATAAAATTAAAATAGTAAATTCAAATGAACTTAAAGAGTACTTATTTAATAAAAAAGGAACGCAAGTAAAAAATAAAAAAACTAATATAATATTAATTAATTGAATACCATTACTTAGATCGTCACGAAAAAAAATATCACGTACTCCATAATTATAAGAAAAAAAGGATAATGTTAAAAAAAAAAAATTGATTAAAATCAATTTCACAATATATTCTGTAAATTTATTTTTTTTAGGAAATTTTTTTTCTGCTGAAAAAGAGAAAAAAATTAAATATATAAAAATAAAAAAAATACTAAATAATAAATAATTTTCTGGTAATAAGAAAAAATAATTTAATAACATGTTTGTTTTATGATGTAATTATTGAATAAGATTTTTAGCTATATTGTTTTTTAAAGAATAAGTATATTCCTTTATTGTTTGAATATAAACAAAGTAAAATAATAAGCAACAAAATAATAATAAGAAAAAAAATATATCTAAAAGAGGTAAATGTGAAAAAAAACTAAAAAAACTATTAGACTGATGTATCTGCGAAGTCCAATTTATTTTTATTTTTAATATAAAAAAATGTATAAATATAACAAAAAATAAAAATATTTTATATTTTATATTAAAAAATGGAAAAGAATAATCAAATAAAAAATATATAAATAAAATAAAAATAAAAAAGATACGTAAATCAAAAATAGTAAATGTTTTCCATATAGAATACCCCCAAATTATACCAATAAATAAAGTATAAAAACTAGAAAAAATACCAATAGATGAAATATTTATATTAATTATATTAATACTATATATATAACTTACATATATAATAAATATAATAAAAAATAAAATATAACTAATTATTATAAATGAAATATGTAAATATAATATATAATTATATATAAATTTAGAATAATAATCTAAACTAATATAAAAATAAAAAAATAAAACCAAAAGTAAATAAAAAAAATATACTTTTAGAAATTTTAAATAATGATACATTTATTTATTTATATAATAAATCAAAATAATAATAATTAATACTTGTATCTAAAATTGAAAATATAGAATATGGATAAATACCTAACCATAATACAAAAAATAAAATAATAAATAATAAAGAACATTCTAAAAAACTTAAATCATTATAATATTTAATATACTGATATTTAGGAATCATAAATACTAATTTATTATATAACCAAAGCGAATAAACTGTACATATAAAAACACCAACTAAAGTAAAAAATAAAGCATAATAATTAAAAGATAAAAATAGACCTACAATAATTAAAAATTCACCAATAAAATTACTAGTTAAAGGAAAACTAATATTACTTATTATAAATATAAAAAAAAAAAAAGAAAATAATGGCATTGTATAAACTAAGCCACTATAATATTTTAATAATTTAGTATGATGTCTATTATATAACATACCAACTAAAAAGAATAATCCACCTGATACTAATCCATGTGCGATCATTAAATGAATACTACCAGCAATACCAAGACTATGAAAAGTAAATAAACCTAAAATACAAACATTCATATGTGAAACAGAAGAATACGCAATAATTCTTTTGATATCAATTTGTTTCAAAGTAACAAAAGAAGTATAAAAAATACCTAAACATGCAATTAAAATTACTAAAGGACTATAATAATAAGTAGAATTAGGAAATAAAGGCATTAAAAAACGTAAAAAACCGTAACTACCTAGTTTTAATAAAACCCCTGCTAATAAAACACTACCTTCTGTAGGAGCTTCTACATGAGCTTCAGGTAACCAAATATGTGCTGGAAACATAGGAATTTTTATTGCAAAAGAAATAAAAAAAGTTAACCATACTATGTTTTCACGATAAAAAGAATATTGATTATTTAATAATACCTCTATATTAGAAGTACCTGTAAATGAATATAAAGAAAAAATAGAAATTAACATTAAAAAAGATCCAACTAATGTATAAAAAAAAAATAAATAACTTGCATGTATTCTTCTTTTTCTATAACTACTTACACCAATTAAAACAAAAAAAGGAATTAATATTATTTCAAACATTATATAAAAAACTAAAATATCTAAAGCGCTAAATACAAAAATTAATAAAAATAAAGTTAAAAATAAAAAAGATTGATACATTTTTACTTCACTTACTCCTTTTTGTTTCATATTATAAAAAGAAAATAGTAAACATAACGGTATTAAAAATGTACTCAAATAAATAAAAAAAATAGAAATTCCATCAATACCAAATAAGAAAGAATATTCAAATAAATTAATATATTGAATAAATTGAAAAGAAGGTTCAAAAGAATCAAATAATACCCATACGATATTAAATATAAAAAAGATAATTAAAGAGATATCAAAATAAAAATATTTTGAATTATATGAAAAAATGTTTTTTTGTTGATTTAAAACCATTTATAAATTATATGATGTTAATTATTAATATTTTTAACTATATTGTTTTTCACACTTGTTTTTTTTTTTTTATTTTTTTTATCAATACCTAAATAAATAATTTTTCTAGTACGTGCATTTGTTCTATTACGTTGTCCTCTTACTGGTAAAAAAGTTGAATGTCTTTTACCTTTTAAGCAACGAATAGTTTTTAATACATTAATACATGAAATCATTTCTTTATGTAGAAAATGATCTAAATTATTTTTGTTTGTTAAAAAAAAATATTTAATTCTTTTTAATATATAAAAATTCGAATAAAAAGAATTAAAATAATTATCTAAAAATAAATGAATACGTAAATTAGGATGTAATCCAGAAAAGTAACACAATGATTTTGCAATAGATACACCTATACCAAAACGACTTTTAAAAAATTGTAAACAATTTAATTGTCTTAAAAGATGTCTTTTTTGTTTAAAAGGACTTAAACTATCTAACATTTTTTTTTTTTTTTTTCTTACATCCATTATACGGCCAGGATGTAATATCTTTAACTTTATTTACAGCAAAAAAAATCTTACTTAATCTATTAAATCCATCTAAGATAGAATAAAATTTTAATCTATAGACAGGATAAAAATTATAACGATTTCTATACTTGTCTTTTATTTCTAATGTTTTATTATAAAAAAAATCCATTTCATTGAATAAAAAATAAACAATTCTACGAAATTTTTTATTATGTTTACGCATTCTACTAATCAATGGTGTACATAAAGAAGAACTACCATTTAAATATAAAGAAACAAATGGAAATTTATATTTAGCTTTCATTTGTACTAAAAAAGGTAAAAAAGATTCAACTAAAGGATAAATATTACGCCAAAAACGTCTTTCTTTTTTTTTTATATCTGGTAATTCACCACAACTTTTTTTAAATAACAATTTATTACCATATATAAAATATAAATATACATTTGTAGCTGTTGCTTTAATATATATAATTGCGTTATTTGTAAAATGATCCTTTAAGAAATAATATTTAAATAAAGATCTATATAAAGTTATATATTGATTAATAGTAACATATATATTAGATTTAGATTTTTTTCTTTCCCATTTATACATTTCTTTAACATTAAAAAAACGCATTGTATTTGCATGTAAATTTGTTAAAATTGAATGTAATTTTTCTGCTCTATTAACACGTTTGAAATAATCTTTAGAACTAGATTTTTTTTTTTTTTTACTTAGTAGTGCAGAATGTTTTTTCTTTAAGAATGAAAGTAACGAGTTATATATTTCTATATAAATAGAAAAAATATTATTTGCTTTATCTAAACGAATAAAAGCAACATTATAATTATTTAATAATTTAGAATATAATTTAAAAAAAAAAGAATTTTTTAATTTTAAATAAGATAATAATGATAACAATGAATCTTTATCTAAAGTAAAAGATTGATTAAATAAATTTAATTTATATATATAATTTCGTAATACTTTTTTAAAATTTAAAATAATTATTTTAATATAAGAAATTCTTCTTTTTAAAAAACGTAAAAAATTAGAAAAAAATAAATTATTATTTTTTAATGCAGTTAAAAAATCCTTTTTATTTGTTTCTTTATTATTATAAATTTCTAATAACAAATTAAATAAATAATTATTAAAATATTTAAAATTAGCTTCTCCTAAACGTGGGTCAAAAGTTGATAAATCAACTTTTGGCTTAGGTATAAATATATTTTTTTTTTTTATTTTTTTTGTTCTATAAAAATTATATTCACTAAGTTTATAAGTAGTACCAGGATAAAAAGGATCAAAATTATATTGATTACCACAATCTTTAAATTTATTAATATAAACATAATGTTTTTTTTTTCTTGAACGATTTCTATTATATTCTTTTTTATTATCTAAAACAGATTTATTTTCATTAAAAGAATAAAATGAATAAAAAGAGTATGAAAAACTTCTTTTACTATTATCAACAGTATCCATATTAATTTTACGTTTTGTAAAACTACGTTTTTTTTTTTTTATTTTATCTGAAAATAAATCTCTATCTATTTTTTTATACTTTTCTTGTATATTCATTTTTGTATTTTTCTTCTGTAATTTAGTTAATTTATATCTATAAATTCTAATATATAAATTAGTAAATAAAATATTATGTAGTTTAAAATAATAATCACACAAAAAAGCTAATCTAATGTCTGAATAATGAGAATTAATTTTATAAAAGAATAAAATGCTTGGAAAATTCATATTAAGCTATAAAAATACCTTTTTTTTTAAATGTATTTGGAATTCTAAAAGATTGCATACGAAATAGTAAGTTACCAATTAGTTCGTTTGATAAACTAACTACTTTAAAATGTGATTTTTTTTTTTTTGAGAAAAATGAAACATTTAAAGGTAAAAGAAAATAACACAAATGACTATAACCTAATTTGAAAATAACATAATTTAAATAATAGTATAACTTATACCCTCTACCTTCAAGTTTTAAATGTTTTATATTATAAAAAATATTAGATTTAAAAAAAGAAAAAAATAAATATTTATTTTTTTTCCATAACATATTTATATTTTTTTCAGTTTCTAATAAATTAAAATAAAAAAAATAAAAAATGTTATCCATGATAAAAAAAAAAAATGATGAATTAAATTTATATTTAAAAAAACTTAAATCAGTACCTACTAAATAAGTATTTAATTCAACATAAAAATAAAGATTATTAATATAAAAAAATTGTTTAAATGACATAATACTATAAAACTTCTAATAAAATAATACCTCCAACATTTTTTATAATAGACTCAGACGTATTTAAAATACCTTTAGAAGTAGATAGAACATAAATTACACGCTCAATACGTGTTAAAGATTGTAATCTTGTTACAGAAATAGATTTTGATCTTTTTCTTGTATACAATAAAAAAACATTACTAAATGAATTTTCTTCTTCTGAATAATTAATAACAATATATAAAATATATCCTTTTTTTTTCATAGAAGGATCAATTTGATATATTTCAACATTACTAAAATATCTTTTTTTTAAAAAAAAATAACTTACTAATATTGTAAACTTACTAATATATGTAGTAAAAGAAGATTGTTTTTTTAAAATAGCATTTTTTAAAGAACAAAAAAATGCTCCAAAAATATAATTAGGGGATTTAATTTTTAGCATAATAGAAATATATTACCACGAAGATTTAATCATACCGACTAATTGTTTATTTAATGCGTAAAACTTAAACATCATTCTAGTTAATTTAAAATAACTAAATACACCTCTTCTTCTATAAGAAAGAACACAAAAATTTTTTATTTTTGAGTAAGAATCATATAAATATACAAATCTAACTAAATAATAGTAGATTTTTTTTTTTATATAAAAATTTTGAATGTTACTTTTTAAATAAACTTTTGATACAAAATTTTTATTTAAAAAAGCACGTCTATTATAATCTTTAATTATTAATAATCTAGAAACCATTAAATTATATTAAATCCGATTAATCTAAATAGATCACGATTTATTAAATAATATTTAAAAGAAGTACTTACTTTAATTTTTAATTTATATATAGCATTTTCAAAAAAATTATAATACTTATAATAATCTAAATTGTGACTAAAAAAGTTAAAAAATAAAAATTTAGTTAGTGATAAAAATAAAACTGAATAAATATTCCATTTTGTATTATAAAAAGTATAGTAATTATTCAAATTAATATCTAAAGAATAAATTAATTTTGGTAATGAATAATAAAAAATCATTAATAATAATGAATATATTTTTTGTTTAGAAACAACTAAATAACCACCTACTTTCATTTTTTTTTTTTTTAATAAATTAGCATTATATATAAATTTAATTTTATTATTTGTTAATTTTTCAATTAACATTATCTTTAATAAAAATAAAAAACGATTATTTCCATCATTTTTTAATAAAAAATAGAATTTAATATAATTGTAATACGAAGAACTAGTATCAATTAATAATTTTTCACCTAGTATACTAGATAAAAAAGAATGATTAATATAAGAAAAATTAATTTTATTATTCATTTAAAAAATACTTGGAGCTACTAAAATTAATTTCATTAATTTTTTTTCTCTTACTTCATACGAAAGCGGACCATTAATTCTATTACCAATAGGATTTAAATTTTTATCTAATAATACCATAGCATTATCTTCAAATGAAACATAAATACCATTATAACGCTTAATATTTTTTTTTGTACGTACAATTATACCAAAACGAACATCATGCATTTTTACTTTCATTTTTTTACGCATTTTTACTTTTTTTATAGCTACTACAATGTAATCTCCTACAGAAGCATGTTGATATTTTTTTTTTAACACCTTAATACACTCTGCTTGTTTTCCTCCAGAATTATCTGTAATAAAAAAACGTGTTTTTACTCCTATCATTTTTATTATTTAGCATAATATAAATTTTTATTTTTATCAATTAAGCAAACTTTGAATGGTAATTTATAAGAAATCTTATTTAATAATTTAATAGCTAATAAAAAAGAAATATTTTTTAATTCAAATAAGCAATCAAAAATATTAATAAACTCTACATATTTATCAATAGCTCCTTTACCTTTTCCCATCCTAACTCCAAGAGCTTTACTTGTTATTGGTATTAAAAAATTACATCTAATTAATAAAAAACCTTTTTTTCTTAATTCTCTTCTAATAATTACTCTACAACATTCAATCTGTTCTTTTGTTAAAATACTATTTTCTAAAGCAAAAAAACCATAATCTCCAGATAATAGTAATTTACTAGAAGAATTAATTTTATGTCTATAAATACATTTTTTATGTAAACGTAATTGTGATTTTTTTTTCATTATATTACACTAATTAATTTATATTTTGAATCGTATGTTTTACTATAAAAAAAAATCCAAACTTTAATACCGATAGAACCTTGTTTTGTTCTTGCAAATGACTGATAATAATCAATATCAGCTAAAACACTTTTATTAGGCATTTTTCCAAATAATTTATAATTTTTTACAATTTGATGATATGCAACTAAACGTGCTTGTCTACCTCTTTTTGGTGGACCATTACATTCAATTCTAATTCCAATTAATGGATATTTTTTAATTAAAACCTCATTATAATAAAGTTCTTCAAATAATTTTTTTATTTCTAAAAATTTAGAAAAAAATGATTTTTTATTAAATCTAGATAATATATAATTAAGCTTAATATGTTTTTTTTTTAATTTTTTAAAAAGTGAAAACTTTTCTTTTAATTCTAATTTATATTTATTAAAAAATAAATAAAATAATTCTTTATTAAAATCAACCATTAATTCTTGTTTTAATTTATATTTTTCTTTTAATTGATAACTTTGTAATGATTTAAAAATACGAAACATATTATTACCTTTTTCTAATTCAAGTAAAACATAATCATTTATTAATTTAGCAGATAAAAAAGCTGGAAATTTTTTATAATAATAATAAACAGGGTAGAAAACACATCTATTACCAGTAAATAAATAAATAGTTTTTTCTACATTTAATGTAAATGAATATAAAAAAAAATAAAAAAAAAAATCATAATAAGTACGTTCATCAAAAACATCTCTACCTAACTCACGTCTACAGTTTTCTTTTAAATAATAAAATGAAGTTAAATCCTTTTTATTCATATTCAAATTAAAAAAATATAATAAACTAGACTTTAATAATTTTAATTTTTCTATATAATGTAAAAAAGAACGTAAAAAAAAATAATTATTTTTTATATTAAATAAAAAATAAATTATATTTTTTAAAATACAAATAAAAGAATAATGTTTCAATAAATTTTTATTATTTGTTCTAGCAATAAAAAAAGAACTAAGCATTGTTAAATTTTTTTTTAATCTAAACTTAATAGGATGACCATTAAATTTTTTTTTTAATACTTGAATTGAATTATTTAATCTATTAAAAAAAGTAAAATCATTTACTTTTTTTAATCTACTAAAATCAAAAGGAAATAAAGAATTTAAATAAAAACTAAAAAAATTAAAAAATAAATTATTTGCATTTAAATAAAAAATACTACTTATATAAAAAGTATTACTAAATGAAGAACTAATAATATGTTTAAATTTTCTTTTTTTTAAAAAAAAATTATATAATAAATATTGATCAATAAAAAAAGATAAAAAATATTTTTTTATTTGAAATTTATATAAATAAACATTAACTTTTATATAAAAACAATTATTAGTTAAATTATCAAAATAAAAATCATCTGTTAACATTTTTAATCTATAAAATAATCCTTTTAAATATTGAAATAATTGAAAATCTCTAAAAAATAAATATGAATAATTTTTATCTTTTTCATACCAAATAGTTTTCCACGAATTAAAGTGTGGAATTCTTAAATTACTTAAATTACTAATACGACTCATTTATTTTTTTAATTTAAAATTTTTTTTTTCTTTTTTTACTTTTACACATTTTTTTTTTGAAAATGCAAATTCCCCTACTTTATGGTTTATAACACCTTCTTTATTAAATCGAATAGGTATAAACTGTTTTCCATTATAAATATTAAATAATTTATTAAAATGAATAGGTAATACTAAATTACTTCTATTTTTCATTTTAAATTTACTCTTTTTAAATAAAAAAGATTCATTTGTAAAAAATACACCTTTCCAGCTAGAACGAGACATTAATTTTTTTTTCTTTTTAATTTTCGACTATGTTTAATAACACTAGCCCATTTATTTGTAGGTGATGCTTTTTTTGATTTCTTACCTTCTCCTCCTCCATGGGGATGATCTACTGGATTCATAGCTACCCCTCTAACTGTTGGTCTAATTCCTAACCAACGAGAGCGCCCAGCTTTACCTAAATTAACATTACGCTGCATTAAATTTGAAGTTTTACCTAAAGTACCAAAACCAAATAAAGAACAAGATAAAAAAACATCATTATTATTTTTATTTGAAGGTAATTTTACTAAAGCCATATTATTTTCTTTTTTTAATAGTAAACCAAATGTTCCTGCTGATCTTAAATACTTAGCTTTTTCATTAAAAGTAGTAGCTACATTATGAACAATAGAACCAATTGGTAAATTAAAAAACAAAGACCTATTTCCTGTTTTTAAAAAATCAAAAAATTTCATATTACACATATACACATTACCAATAAAAGTATTGTGTGTCGCTAATATAAAGCTGTAAATACCATTTTTGTAATAAACTAAATTAATAAAGCCTGATCTATTTGGATCATACTCAAGACTTTCAACTACATAAGGTATATCTTTTAAATAATAAAAATCTACTAATCTATATAATTTTTTATGACCTCTTTCCTTATGATAAACTGTAATATGCCCTTGATTATCTCTACCAATACATGTATTTTTTTTTACAAAAAGATTATCTAAAAAAAGATTTCGTTCTAAATGTTTCTTATTTACTAAACATAAGTGACGTTGTGATGGTGTTACTGGTTTATACGATAACATTAGAAATATATAAAAAATAAAATTTAATAACTAAATAATATAAAACCGTTACTTTTTAAAGAATGCACTAATTTTTTATAATCTTTTATATAAACAGATGCATTATTTAAATAAGTGTTTGAATAATATAAAAGTACTTCATATACTATATAAGGAGTAATATAAAATAACTTATCCATTGGAAATACTAAATATCCAGGTTTTTTAAATGAAATAAAATTAATAAAACAACGTTTTATAAAAAAACTAAAATCCGGAAATTTAATAATAAAATCATATTTCTGACTTCCATATGAATAAATAACAACATTTAATGGGCTATCATTAAAATATTTCTGAGTTAAACCATTAAATTTATTACAAAAATCCATAATTGGAATACCAAATTGTCCTAAAGTTGGTCCAACTGGTTCTTTTGAAGAAGCTTGACTTGCTAATATTTTTAATCTAATTAATGCTTGTATTTTCATAATATTAATTATATAAAGAATCTGTTTTTTCTTCTAATTTAAAATTATTGATAAAAAATTTGAAACTATTAAATAAAAACATATTATTTGCAAATGAAAATAAAGATAATTCATTTAAAACAAGATAAGAATGTTTTAATTCAAATTGTTCTCTTGATTTTTTATCAATATGTGGCGAACGTAAAATAGTATATTTGTTTTTTTTTATAGGCAATGAAAAATAAGATAAATTAGCACTTTTAAACATAAAAAAAAATAATTTAGCAAATAACATAGTATAATAAATAGAAAATAAATTATTAAAATTAAAATTTAAATTATTTTTATTTTTTAATATATTAAATGAATCAGAAAAAAAACTTTCTTTTGTAAAAAAATTAGAATAATTAATAATATTATAATTTTCTTTTTTTAAAACTAAAAAAGAATATATTGATTTTAACTGAACAAATAAATTAGTAAATAAACGTTTTAAAAAAAAAAATAAAAAAAATTTTTTATACATAAATATTTTTTTTAAAAAATAAAAAAAATATTTAATTCTATTAACATGAAAATACGAAGATAATTTCCATTGAACTTTTTTATAACCAAGTTTTTTTTTTTTAAAGATAAAAAAAAATAAAAAACCTATTCTATATAAACTGTTTTTATTAAAAAAAAACATAATTTAATTCTATTATTTTTTTTTTTTATCTAATCCGTCTTTTACCATTAAATAATCAAACAAATATAAATTAAAAAAAATAAAAGTTTTATTTTTAAAAAAACTTACTACTTTAAACATATTAACTAATTTAAATAACGAAAATAAAAAATTTTTTCTATAAAAAATTAACATATTAAAATTATTATTAAACCAATTTAAATTAGAAACAATTAATTTATGTTTTAATTTAAAAAAAAAACTAATTAAAGGTAAAATATATTTAACAAAAAAAAAATAACCAATAAAAAAAAATAAGAAAAAATTTAATTGTGATTGAATAATTAATCCATCTAATTGAGGCATATAAATATATATAAGTATATTATTATTATTTAAATTAGAGTACAAATAAACAATTTGCACTAAATATAAAAACTAACTAATTTTATAAACACTATAGGATTTAATACTACCTTTTTTATAAAATTGTAAAAATAAAACAAAATAAAAAAAATAAATAAAAACAGATTGCGAATTTCCAAATAGTGGATATGAAATATAAGAAAAATAAGTAAAATCAATATCTAAATTTCCAACAACTGGTATTTTTAAATTTTTTGCTTCTATTGCAGGAATAGGAAAATTAACTGGACTAAAAAATAAAAAAAGATCTGGGAATTTGTTTAAATGTCTATAAAATTTAAAAAATAAAAAAAACCTCCAATATTTTTCAATTCTTTTTATATGTGTTTCCCACTCCATTCCAGGAACACGTTTATGAAAAGTATAAAATAATAAACTAAAAAAAAAATTATAAAAAGAAATTCTTGAATATAATGAATAATTTTTAGTATTTTTCATATTTTCCTTAAAATTAAAAATATCAGTAAATAAAATATAACATGAAGTATATAAATTAGATAATTGACCATAACTCCACTTCTCATCAAATAAAAAATTACGAGTTTCATTTATTTGTTTAAAAAAAAATAATTTTAAAATATTACTAAATGAAGAAAAAGAATGAAAATAAAACAAAAACTTTGCTTTTTCAACTCCCATATAATAAAATAAATGAAAAACACGCTTCAAATAAAAAATAATTTTTTGCATATTATAAATACAATAATTATTTTTATAACCTAATAAAAAAGGTTTATAATAACTTTGTAGTACAAATTTTGTATTACCTATGTGTACACCTAAACTATATAAAAAAGAATAAAGCATTAATAAACAATTGTGTTAATTATGTAGTGGTTACGAGACAATTGTTGGTATTGATGTCTCATTGAATATCCTTGCTTTTCATTAGTTAAATATATAGCACCTAACATTGCAGCAAATAATGTTAATGCTGCGAAAATTAAAAAAAAAAAATACTCATAATATAATAAAAAACCCATTTTTTTTATTAACATAAATCTCATAGACTCATCTAAAAAATGAAAATTAGAAAAAAAATAAGAATTTAAATCTATATTAAAAACACGAGGTAAATACACTAAACTATCATAAAAAAAAATAAAAAAAAATTGTAAAAAATAAAATAATAAAATAAAACTACCAACAGTTAAATAAAAACTATTATCTTTTTCTATTTTTTTGATATTTAACATCATAACAATAAATAGAAATAATACTGCAATAGCACCTACATAAATCATCAAAAATAATAAACCCATAAAATCAACATTAAGTAATATGAAAATCATAGAAGTATTAAAAAAAACAGAAATTAAAAATAATACTGCATTGATTGGATTTATTACTATTACCATACAAATGGCAGAAATTATTGCTAAAAAATAAAAGAAAAATATTAAAAAAGACATGATGTATTGTATTTATTTTTATATAATATTAATATGTATATTACTTACTTATTATAATACTAAAAAAGCAAATGGATTATTTTTATATTTACTATTTTTTTTATATTTTTCTAATACATTTAATCTATTAATTACTGCATTTACATTTAAATTATAAAAATGAGAAACTAATAAATTAAAAATAGAAGAAAACCAATAGATAATATATTTTTTTAATAATAATAAAAATTTATAAAAGCTACTTAATTTTAAATAAATATAACGATAAAAAAAACGATACCAATTTTTTACTTTTAAAAAAAAATTAATTACAATATTCCAATCTAATTCTTCTAAAAATGTAATTTCTTCTTCTTCTACAAAAAATAAAGAATCAATTTTTTTATGAAATAAAATATAAAAAAAAATAAAAAAAAAACTAAAAAATAAAACTACAGATTCAGATTGTAGTGATAAAAAAAAAGAAAATAAAACTAATAAATTTAACATAAAAAATAAAAGAAAATATAAATTATTATTTAATTATAATCTATAGATGACATCAATAGATAATTATCCTACAAAATTTACACATGAAACAATTTCAATTAATTCATTAGTAATTGTTTCTTGTCTAGCTTTATTATATGATAAACGTAGACGATCAATTAATTCTGAAACATTCTTTGTAGCGTTATTCATTGCTGTAGCACGAGCTCCAAGTGCACTATACTCATTTTCTTCTAAAGCATCTAATGCAATTAATGAAATAGAATAAGTATAAAAATCTTCTAATAATGGAGCAAAATTACTATCTCCAGATAAAGAATTTAATAAAGAAGCATAAATATGTGAAATTTTATCACCATCTTTAGCTCTATTAATAATATTACTAGTGTAAAAAGAAAAAGAACAAACATCATAGTAAGATACTTTTTGTGTAAATGCGGAGTAAAATCTGTTAAATATAATATAAAAACGATCAAAAGAATAAGCCATTAATTTTTCCATTAATACTTGTGCTGTAAATAAAGATAAAGGTTCTTTATCTAAATTAAAAATATTTAATACTTGAAATGCTCTATAATATTTTTTAAAGAAAAATTTAGCTTTTCTACCAATAGAAGCTAATTTAATATTCTTGTTTTTTTCTTTTAAGTCTTCTATTAATGATTTACTAGCTTTTAATACATTACCATTGTGTGGTCCACAACAACTTTTATCTACTGTAATAGATAAAACTAAATAGTTTAAATCTTTATCAGAATAAGAACTTGTATCAAAATAAGGTAATATAGAACTTAATGCATATTGTCTTGAAGCGATTTTTGTTTTCAATCCACTTAATTGAGATAATGCAACCATTTGAATTGCTTTTGTTAATAATTTAAAACGTTCATAAGATTTTAATTGTTTTAATAATTTTTTTGGATCTACCATAATAAAAATAAATGTTACCAATATTCTTTACAATATAAAATACAAATAATACTATCTGTATTAAAAAGGAATTATAATTTAATAATAAGAATAAAAAGAATAATAGTTACTGAATATAAAAAAAATTGAGTAACTATAAAATGCCATAAACAGCTAAAAAAGCTAGAAGTAAAAGCAAATTCATTATGTATTAAATTAGTATATTTTTCAATTTCAATATCACGTAATCCTAATTCTACATGTACTGGGTCTAATATATATAAACTATCAACTAAAGAAGTAACAACACTATCTACACCACTATTTACTCCTAAATAATAAGAAATAAATAAAGTAGAAAAAACAAAACCTGCTCCAATTAACCAGTAAATAAAAGAAAAATTACCTCTTGTTTCGTTAGAAGAAAAAAAATAATTAAAAAAAGAAGATTCAAAAAAAACTGATAATGGTATTAATAAAAAAAAATATAATAAATGAAAATGAGAACAAATTACTCCAAATTCAATATATGGATATACTGGAGCTTGACTACCTAAGTAACCTAAAAATAAAAAATTAAAACTAAAAAACCAGAATAAAGTACGATTAAATGGTTTAAAAGTTTTATTTTTAATTAAACTTTTATCTACAAAAGGTAAAATAAACAAGACTAATAAACTAACGAACATTATAATAATTCCATATGTTTTATTTAAAATAGATCTTAAAATCCCATATAAAGGTAAAAAATACCATTCTGGTACAATATGTGCTGGTGTAACTAATGGATTAGCTTTAATATAATTATCTGAGTGATTAAATGCTTCAGGGAAGAAAAATACAAATATACTAAAAACAAATAAAATAATAAATAAACCAAAAAAATCTTTAACTAAAAAATAAGGATAAAAAGAAATTTTATTTAAGTAATGAGAACGAATTCCTAATTCATTAGAACTACCTGATTTATGTAATTGGTAAATATGGTATGCTGATAATAATGCAATAACAAAAGGTAATAAATAATGTAAACTAAAAAAACGATTTAATGTAGCATTATTAATAGAGTAACCTCCCCAAACCCAATATACTATATCTTTACCTACTACTGGAATAACTGTAACAAAATTTGTGATAACTGTAGCTGCCCAATAACTCATTTGACCCCACGGTAATACATAACCTAAAAAAGCTGTTCCCATCATTAATATATAAATAATTACTCCTGTAAACCAAACTAATGTTCTTGGAAAATAGTATGAACCATAATAAATACCTTTTAAAATATGAATATATACTAAAAAAAAAAAAAAAGATGCTCCATTTGCATGAATATATCTAATTAACCAACCATAATTAACATCACGCATAATATGTTCTACACTAAAAAAAGCTAAGTCTACATGCGGTGTAAAAAAAAATGTTAAAAATAAACCACTAACGATTTGTATAACTAAAAAAATAGCAGACATAAAACCAAAATTCCATAAATAATTAATATTCATTGGTGTTGGATATTTAATTAAATATGAATATAAAGCTTTACTTACAAAATTAACAAATAAAATATTATTTAAATATTTCATAAATATAAAATACAATTAATATTATTATTTAAATTAGAATATAAATAGACTATTCATATTAATACAAATTGAAAAAAATATTAGACAAAATAAATAAAGTGAATACTAAAAAAAAGACCTAAAAGAATAAAACCAAGATAATGATAAACTAAACCTTTTAACAATAAAGAATAAGACTTTCCTGAATTTTGAACTATTTGGCTTATTCCAAATGGACCTACTTTTTCTAAAATACCTTTTTCTAAAAACGAATAAATAAAAAAACTAAAAGAAAATAAAAAATCAATTAAAACATAAAAAATTAATTTATTAAAAGCAATCCATTTTTGTGTAAAAAAAGTATATAGATTAAATAACCAAGAAGATGAATATTTTAAATCAAATAAATATAATCGTGAAGAAGTAGATGAATATACAAAACTAAAAACTATTAAAAAATATAATACCCATACTAAAGGTACTTGTCTTAAATATTTATGATATTCATAATTGAATAAAACATAAAAATCTATGTTAAAAAAATCAACTACATTAGAAATAAAATAATATTCAAAATCAACTAAAGAAACAAAAAGAGAATTTTGCCAAAAATCAGTACCAATACCAACAAACATATCCTGTGTGAAAAAACCACTTAAAATACTAAAATAAATTAAAATAAATAAAGGCATCAACATATAAAAAGATCCATATTGAATATTATGTAAATTATATTTAAAACCATTATATTTAACAAAAAATACAAAAGTTAATAATTTAACACTATATAATGTTGTACAAATAATAGAAACAAAAGCAAAAAAATAAAAAAAAAAGAATAGATTTAATAACCCATACGAATCAAATTGTAAATAAAATAAATTAAAAAATAATTGTACTATCTTTTCTTTAGAATAAAAACCTGATAAAAAAGGGAATCCAATTAATGATAATGAACCTATTAAAATAGAAATATAAGCAAATGGAAAAAAAAAAATTAAACTTCCCATTTTTCTATAATCTTGTTCATGAGAAAAACAATATATAATTAGTCCTGCAGATAAAAATAATAATGCCTTAAAAAAAGCATGATTAATTAAATGAAAAATACTATTAGTATACCCAAGTAAACCGCATGATAAAAACATATACCCTAATTGACTACAAGTAGAGTACGCAATGATTTTTTTAATATCATGCTGAAATAAACCAATACTTGAACCTAAAAATGTAGTTAATGAACCAAAAAATAAAATAATTAAATAAATAGAAGGAACTAAATCAAATAAAAAAGAACAACGAATTAATAAAAATATACCAGCTGTAACCATTGTAGCTGCATGAATTAATGAAGATACTGGTGTTGGACCTTCCATTGCTTCAGGTAACCATACATGTAACCCTAATTGAGCAGATTTACCAACTGCACCTAAAATAAATAAAAAACAAATAACAAAAACTAAATCAGAATTTAAAGTATAGTAAAATGCATTAACCATATGATAAGAAAATATAACACTAAAATCAAATGATTTATAAATATAAAAAACAACAGCAAATGCAACTAATAAACAAATATCACCTACTTTATTAGTTACCATAGCCATAATACTTGATTTATTTGCATCTACTCTACTATACCAAAAATTAATTAATAAATAACTACAAATACCAACTCCTTCCCAACCAATAAATAATTGAACTAAATTACCTGCTGTTACTAAAATTACCATAAAAAAAGTGAAAATAGAAATATATGAAAAGAAACGTATTTGATGTGGATCTTCTCTCATATATTCAATAGAATAAATATGTACTAAAAAAGAAATAAATGTAACAACAACAAGCATACTAACTGTTAAACTATCAAATAGAAAATTAAAATTCAAATCTAATAAATCTAAATGAATCCAAGAAAATAAACTAATAGTACAAGTAGAGCCATTCAAACCAACTTCATAAAAAGTAAAAAGACTCACTAATAAAGAACAAAAAACGCATAAACTAGTAAAAAAACCAATATGTTTTCTACTAAAAAAACGCCCAAAAAAAAAAGCAACAAAAAAAGAAGAAAATAAAAAATATAAAATTAATAAATACATGTTTTTTTTTATCGATATAAAATTTCTTTTTTTAAATTTAAATAAATTTCAATTTCAAACTTATCTCCATTTGCTAATAATTTTTTTTTATCATATAATAATTCATCATGTGTAAATGTTGAATATTCAAAGTTAAAACTTTCAACAATTGCATCTACTGGGCAAGCTTCTTGACATAAACCACAATAAATACATTTAGTCATATCAATATCATAACGAGTAGTTTGTCTACTACCGTTTAATTGCTGTGCTGAATCTATTGTAATAGCTAAAGCTGGACATACTACTTCACATAATTTACATGCAATACATCGTTCTTCTCCATTGGAGTATCTACGCAAAGCATGCTCTCCTCTAAAACGAGGTGAAATTGCTCCTTTTTCAAAAGGATAATTGATTGTTACTTTTTTAGAAAATAAATTTTTTAAAGCAACGAATAAACCTCTCATTAATTCCGACAGATATAAATACTGAAAAGATGAAAACATTTAAGATCTTATAAACACTCTAAAAACACAAGAAACTCAGTAAGATGAGACTTGAACTCATAACCTTCCGGTCCCAAACCGGATGCTCTACCGCTTAAGCTACTTACTGAAAACTTTTCTTGCAAATATTTATTTTTTATAAAACAGGAAAGAAAGGAATCGAACCTCTATCGATGGTTTTGGAGACCATTGTTTTACCACTAAACTACTTTCCTATTTTATTCTATTAATTATCTCCAATAATTATTAATTAAATTAGTATCAAAATACATAACACTACCATTAATTACATATAAAAAAAGATATACAAATAACCAAATCCAGTCTACAAAATGCCGATAAGTTAATGCTAAAGCATATACTAAAATACGATCTCTATCAATTGTGTAACTATCTAATTGTACTGTAGCAATAGCTAAGAAAATTAAACCAATACATACATGTAATCCATGAAATCCTGTAATTAAATAATAACAAGAACCTACTACACTATCAGAAATAGATAATGTATTTGTTGCTACATATTCAGATAATTGAATGAAAAATACAAATATTACTCCTAATGCAATTCCATATACACTCCATAAATAAAACATTGTACTTGATCCTCCACGAGCTGCATAGTATGCTTGATTACAAGCCCAACCAGAAGCTAATAAAACAAAACATCCCCATAAAGGATATGCATTCCAAGATACTAATTCAATTCCTAAAGGTGCTAATGTACCCCCTAATACAGCAGGTGTATGAAAATATCTATCAAAGTAAGCCCAAATAAATGTAGCAAATACTGCTGCTTCAGAAACTAAAAATAATAAGAAACCTCCTACCATAGCTCTTCTTACTTTAAAATTAAATTTACCTAAATATACACTATCGTAATGTAATTCTAAAATCCAAAAATAAATAGGAGCTAACATTAATACTAATGCTACTAATGCTGCTTTACCAGCCCATACAAAATGTTGTAAATATAATACACTGAAAAATAAAAATAAAAATACTGTCCAGCTAATATGAAAAGGCCATGGTGTATAAGTAATATCGTTAAAATAATGTACATAACGTCTTGAAGATGTATATTTAACGTCGTATTTTAAATATTCATCCCAATAGTTAATCATTTGTTCGTTTTTATATTTTTTTAAAAATAAATTTTGTTTTTTCATAATAAACAATAAAAAAAAAGACCCTATTGTTAATTAACAAAAAGAACTTAATTTTCTACTTTCTCTGATTTTATAAAAGCTTCTAAGTGTTGAAGAATAATTAGCAAAAAAAGAATCACGAACAGATAAATTACTTATAAAATGTTTTAAATAATAAGAACCAGTACTAAATTGTATATTTAAATTATTTTTATTATAATTTTTCAAATAAGGAAAAATATCAAAAAAAATAAAAAAGTAATTTAAATAATAAAATACTAACTCATTAAATATAAAATCAACTGAATAAAAAGAAATATTTTCATTTTTATTTAAATAATAATAAAATGAAAATAAAATGTTTTTAAAAATATAAAAATCTGATTTGATACTTTCTTTTTCTGAAAAATCTTGAGATTGATTTACTGATTGTAAATCACCAAAAATATTTATATAACTATCTTCTACCTCAAATAAATTAGAACTTGGTAAAAAAACATAATTGTTATTTTGTTCTGATACATTTTCAACTAATGGTAAATAGTTACCATGATAAATAAAAAAAGAATTATTATTTTCAACTTTATTTGTTTTATAGTAATAAGAAAATAAATCTGTTTGTTTTAATAAATCATGATTATTAACTAAATCACTATTAATTCCTAAATCAAAATAACCAGAAATATTAGAATAAAAATTTAAATTATTAATTTCTAAATTATCAAAAATACCTAAACTAGAAAGATATGAATTAAAATTAATATCACTACTAAATAAATTTAAACTAATATTTTTTTTTACTAAACTATTAAAGTAATTTAAATTTAAATTTTTACCTCTTAAAAAAGAATAGAAAGAAGATGATGAATTTCCTATATGATATACTGAATAAGTATGTTTAATATTTAAACCAATATAAAAAATATATTTTTTATAAAATGAATTATTTAAATAACTTTGCATACGAGCATTAAATACAGAATAATTTTCTTTTAAATTTAAATTATAAAATAAAAAATAATTAGATTTCATAAAATTATTAAATGAATTAATATAATACGAAGATCTACTATCAATATTAAAAGATGGTAATGATTCTATAAAGAAGTTACTATTTTTTATAAATTTACTAATAAAATAATAAAAACTACTATTAAATAAACCAATACCAGAAGAAATAAAAAAATTAAACAAATTAAAATTTTTCAAATTAATAAAAATATTGAAAAATTCAATACATTGCTCCCATCCTAAACGCAAAAATAAATCAAAATCAAGAAAACTAAAAAAAGACTTATTCAAAGATAAATAAGGATATTTTATTCTAAAACCTTGAACACTTTCATAACTAAAACGAGTATAATCAGAAATCCAATTTTCATTTAGCTGTTCATTTATTTTAGGTAAAATACGTAGTATTCTACTACCTTTAATGTCTACTCTAATATTACTATGTAAAGAATCTAAAACATCAATAGATTCAATACTTTTTAAGTCCCATGGACGTGCTGTGAAAGCATAAGGTTTAGATGTTAATGCTCCTACTGGACAAACATCTACTATATTACCAGATAATTCATGATCTAAAAAGAAAACATTATTCATTTTTATTTCAGAACTAGAACCTCTACCAATTACTCCTAAATCTCTAATACCTAAAACTTCATCTGAAAAACGAATACATCTTGTACAATGGATACATCTTGTCATAATAGTTTTTACTACTGGACCCAATTCTTTATCTTCTACTGAACGTTTCATTTCTTTAAAACGACCTCTATCACTTCCATAAACAATTGTTTGATCTTGTAAATCACATTCACCTCCTTGATCACAAATAGGACAATCAAGTGGGTGATTTATCAATAAAAATTCTAGTACATTTTCTCTTGCTTTTTTTACTAATAAAGAGTCAAGAGCTATTTCTATGTTTGCACTTATATTAGTAGCACAAGCAATTACTGGTTTAATACCATTATTCATCTCTACTAAACACATTCTACAATTACCTGCGATTGATAATTTTTCATGGTAACAAAATCTAGGAATTACCACATTAATTAAATCACAAAATTGTATAATTGTTAGTGTTTTATATTCTTTTAAAAAAAAAATAGGTGTATTATTTATATAAAAAAACATTTATTGTTATTATTATTATTTTTATTATTATTATATATTTTTTGTATCAAGTTATATATTAATTAATATACAAAAATTGTATATTCGTTTATTTAGTATTTAAGTTAATCAATAATTTAATATTATTAATAGCCTCTGCTGGATTTAAACCCTTAGGACAACAAGATACACAATTTAAAATAGAATGACATCTACCTACTTTATATACATCATCTAATTGACCTAAACGACTAAAAAAAAAATCATCTCTTGAATCTATTAACCATCTATATGATTGTAATAATATTGCTGGTCCTAAATATCTATCTTTATTCCACCAATAACTAGGACAACTAGTCGAACAACAAGCACATAAAATACACTCATACAATCCATTTAATAAATATCTATCAAATTGTATATTTTCTTTTTTTGGTAATGTTAATAACATACTTGTATTAAATCCTAATGTTAGTAATTTAGTTGTTAAATAACTACTAACATAAGAAATACTATTTTTTAACAAAAATGGATTAATTGATTTATACTGTAAATAAAAATGCTTCATACATACTATTAAATCTTTCACTACTGGCATATGTGGCAACGGAAAAATTCTTACTTCGTTGTTTAATACATTTAAATGTTCTTTCATAATGTATAAACATGCAAGTGCATTTTCTCCATTAATATTCATAGCACAACTACCACAAATACCTTCTCTACAAGAACGTCTATAAGAAAGACTTTCATCTTTCTCATTTTTTAAATAAAATAAGTTATCTAATAACATAGAACTATGAGCTTCATTTGATATAAAATATAATTGTACCCATGGTTCTGAATTTATAAAAGGATCATATCTAAATACTTTATATTGAATTAGAGCATTTGAATCGACTGGAAAACTAGATAATAACATTGAAGGAATATTTAATATTTTTTTTAAAAACACAACTAACGAACAAGAAACAAATATGATAAATATAATTTGTTAGAGTAAAAAAAATCTACATAATTAAGTATTTCATTTGAAACAAAAAAAATAACAGGCAGATCAATCGATTCATATGGATATAACAAAAGCTCCTCAAAGCAAAAACACTGTATTTTATTAAAATAAACTAAAAAATCAGTTGGATATAGTAAATATATACTAATTCCTGTTATTTCGTAAGAAACAGTATTATACATTCTAAAAAAAATTAAATGTGTTTCATTTGGAATAATATAAATATATTTTTGTAGTGTACAAAATTCAACAAAATTATAATTACTTGTACTTGTCTGAAACAAAACCTCTATATAATCACAAGACGAAATAAAATTATTTATATATAAATCAAAAAAAAAAAAATAAATATAAATAATATAACTAGAATAGAATAAAAAATTATGCGAAATAAAATCTAAAAAAAAAAAATTAAATTGAGTATCAAATATTTCTGTTTCTAATAAACTAAAAATAGAATAATAATTCTTTGGAAAAAAAATATTAGATACATTATCGTCTAGTAAAAAATTATAAGTAGGAATATCACAGAAATACTTAAATAATGGGATATTCAGTACTCCAAAAAATAACATATTTAATGTTATAAAAAAAAAATAAAATAAATATAACATAATATATATTAATATGCGTGTGATGTGCGCATTATTATGAAAATAAAATCTAACAGGACTTGAACCTGTTTCTTCACCTTAATGACGTTTTATCCATGTTAAACTATAGATTCCGAAAAAAAATAAACTAATTTGTCAAAGAACTATTTCCAAAAATTTTCCAATTTGATACTAATGGATTATATGTAATATAAATAGTAGTATAAAAATGATTTTGTGTTTCTTTTTTACCTAAATATAATGGTATGAATTTTCTTTTTTTATTTAAAATAGCATTCCATCTGTATTCAAAATAATGAGAACCTGTTGTAAATAATTTAGGTGGTACTACAAAAGTATGTAAATATGGTGGAGAAGTTAAAGTCCATTCTAAAGTAGTAGTTTTAATAGATTCAGCAGAAATAATATATCTGTTTGTAACATAATTAAAACTAATCCATTTTTCAATAAAATCAGGACTAATTGTTCTTGGTTCATCTTTTCCAAATGCTCCATATTTTTCTACATAGTAAATTACTCCAATCATTCTATCAATTAAATCATTATAATCAATAAAAATCCAAGGATTTCTAGGACATTTTACTTGATCTGTAAAAGAACAATAAATTACATAAAAAAAAAATAATAAACTAAAAAAAGAAATAAATGCTCCAAAAGAAGCTAATGTATTATGATATTGATACATATCTGGATAATCTGGAATTCTTCTTGGCATACCTCCAGAACCTAAGAAATGCATTGGGAAAAAAGTAAAATTTACACCTATAAATGTCATCCAAAAATGAGCTTGTCCTAATGATTCAGAATAACTTAATCCTGTCATTTTTCCCCACCAATAGTAAAAACCTCCATAGATTGCAAATACTGCTCCCATTGATAATACATAGTGAAAATGTCCTACTACATAATGTGTATCATGGATTGAAGTGTCAATTCCTGCATTAGATAAAATAATTCCTGTAATTCCTCCAATTGTAAATAATACTACAAAACCAGCAGCAAAATACATTGGTGTATACATCCAAATAGAACCACCCCACATTGTAGCGATCCAGTTAAATACTTTAATACCTGTTGGAATAGCAATTACCATTGTAGCTGCTGTAAAATATGCTTTTGTACTTGTATCAATTCCTGAAGTATACATATGATGAGCCCATACAATAAATCCAATTAACCCAATCATTAACATAGCTGCGATCATTGGTACATGTCCAAATACTCTTTTTTTAGAAAAAGTAGCAATAATATGACTAACTAATCCAAAACCTGGTAAAATTAAAATATATACTTCTGGGTGTCCAAAAAACCAAAATAAATGTTGATATAATACTACGTCCCCTCCTCCTACTGGGTCATAGAAAGAAGTATTAAAATTACGATCAAATAATAATAAAGTAATAGCTGCTGCTAATACTGGAATAGCTACAATTACTAAAAAAGAAGTAACTGCTACAGACCAAACAAATAATGGTAGGTCTTTATTAAACATTGCTTCATTTTTATAATAAAAAATTGTACAAATGAAGTTAATAGCTGCTACGATAGATCCAATACCTACTAAGTGAAAGCTAAATATCATTAAATCTACGCTTGCTCCTGAGTGAGATTGTAAAGAAGACAATGGTGGATATACTGTCCATCCTGTACCTGGTCCTCCTTCTGAATAAGTAGCTAATACAGCTAACAAAATAGCACCAGGCAATAACCAAAAACTAAAATTATTTAATCTTGGAAAAGACATATCTGGTGCACCAATTAAAATTGGTACAAAATAGTTACCAAATCCTCCAAATAAGATTGGCATTACTACTACGAAAAGCATTAATACTCCGTGAACAGTAGTAATCATGTTATAAAAGTGATATTCTCCAAATAAAATTTGGTCTCCTGGAAATGCTAATTCTAGTCTCATTAACATAGATAATAAAACAGCTAAAAATCCATTAAATACTCCAAAAAATAAATATAAAATACCAATTCTTTTATGATTTGTTGTGAAAATCCAACTTTTACAAAAGTTTAACATAAATAAAATTATGTATAATGTTTATGATTTATTTTTTATATAATAAAATAAAAACATATTATTATAAAAAAACAAATTGTAATTCTCTATTAAAAAAAATAATAGAAAATATATATTAACAATATCTTTTTGATATTGATTAAACATAAAAAATAATGCATCTATTAAGTAAAAAAAAAGAAATTAATAATAAATATAAAAAATAGAAATATAATAAATAAATACCGTATTGAATCAAATGATTAACAATAATATACATAGTAATTACTACTCCTTTCCCTGCATTTTTTTAAATGCATTTAAAAAAATCTTTACAAATAAATAGAAAGAATATGGGTGATAGGAATCGAACCTATGATCATGAATCCAAAATCCATTGCCTTGCCGCTTGGCTACACCCATAAATAAAAAAATAAACTATTTAGCTTTATCTGGTTTACCTTTAATACCGTATTTAGATTTTCTAGTTTTTCTTCCTTTAACAGGAGCAAAATCAAAAAGTCCTCTGATTGGTTTATATCGAACTCCAATTAAATCTTGACATCTACCTCCTCTAACTAAAACAACAGAATGTTGTTGTAAATTATGACCAATACCAGGCAAATGACATGTTACTAATTTACCAGAGCTTAATTTCACTCTAGCTACTTTACGTTTTGCTGAATTTGGTTTTTTAGGTGTTTGTTCAAATACTTTTTGTACAGTACCTTTTTTTTGAGGACATGAACTTAATCTTGGTACTTTACTTTTTATTTTTTTATCTTTTCGTTTGTATGAAAAAACTAATTGACGTAGTGTTGCCATTAATTATACGTAATAAGTAAAAGAATTATTTAATATATTATTTTTAAAAAAAGACACACATATATTTTTATTAATTTCATTTAATTTTAAAAACTTTAAAAATTCATATAAAATTAAAGTTTGAAAACTACTATCTAATAATGGTTTTTTTTTTCTATCATTATAAAATGATAAATAATATTTAAATTGTTCTATTTTTAAAAAATAAATTTTATTATTTTGATTAAATAAAAAACCAATCAAAAAAAATCTAGAACCATATTGTTTTTGAATTTTATTAATTAAATCAAAAACAATATTTATATCTTTAAAAAAAAACTCAATAATAACACACTCACCTAAAAATTGACCTTTAATTTGTTTTAATTCACTTAAAAATATATTTTTAGATAATAAAAAAATAGAAATATTAGAATCAAAACAACGAATATTTTGAACTAAATCTTTCCATTCATTGGATTTAAAATAAACTTTTTGATAAAGTAATTGTAATTTCATTAAATTAAATAATGTTCTAAATTATAATAATTATTACAAAAGCTAAAATCAATAGCTAAAAAATTACACTTACTTGAACCGTCAGCATCAATTAAAATAACTTCATTCATGACATAAAATTTAAATAATTTCATTTAGTAAAAAAAAATAAATATTAATATGCCTCGAGATGGAATCGAACCATCGCTCAAGGATTTTCAGTCCAATGCTCTACCACTGAGCTATCGAGTTATTTTTTATATTGTATAGCAGGGGTAGGATTCGAACCTACATCTTCAGATCATGAGTCTGATAACCTCCCAATTAGTCGACCCTACTGCCTTTCACTATATTAACTATAGTGAATATAATTTATAGTATGAAATAATAATAGCAAGTCCAATTGCTGATTCAGAAGCTGCAACACTTAGAATTAGTAATGAAAATACTTGACCTAATAAATCATCTAAAAAGTAAGAAAAAAAAATTAAATAGTAATTAATAGAAAGTAATAATAATTCTAAAGACATAATAACTAAAATAATATTTTTTCTACTTAAAAAAATACCAAAAATACCAACAATAAATAAAAAGAAAGGAATAATTAAATGAAAAATCATTGCACTATTATTAATTTGTTTATATATAACGGGTGGATAGCGGGAATCGAACCCACACTATTGGTGCCACAAACCAATGTTCTACCACTAAACTATATCCACATAAAATTTATTAATTTATTTTATTTAGCTTATTTTATTTAGTTCATTTTCATCTTCTACTTCATCTTTATAACATATATAAGTAACATATATAATAAAAGGTAATGAAGTTAAAATAAATAAAAAAGTACTAAAACCTACATAATCTAAACGATAAATAAAAAATGAAAGTACTACTAATATTAAAAAGCTACCAACAAATTCTAAACTAGTATCTTTTATATCAACCATATTACGTTCTCCAGATAACATTGGAATTAAAGACCAATAAATCATAATTACAAAAAATAAAAATATAATATAGTAAGGTAAAAAAATTAATGAACTAATAGCTAAAACAGCAAAACCATCAATTGAGTCCCACTTATGGCTTAAATTCATTTTATGAATTACAAGAATAAAAAAAGTAACATGAATATATGAACCTACCGAACCAATATTTAAATAAAAAAGTAAAAAAAAAAAAAATGAATATAAAAAATAAGCAAATGCAACCAATCTTAAATTTAATTCGTATTTATAGTTTTCATATACTCTTAAAACAGAACAAAGAAATGCAACCATAACTACAGTACTATACCAAATTTTCTTGTAAGAAACTAATGATATAAATAAACCAATTGAATTTAAATTGAAAGCAAAATAGGAATAAAAAAAATCAATTATACCTATATTAAATAAAGAATAACAAAAATCAATTATAAAACTACCAAAAAGTGATAAATGATATGGACTATAATTGTGTAATAATTGAAACATACCTTCGCTTAATTCTAAATAAAAAAAACTAATAAATAAAGTATAAAAAAAATATTTAACTTGATAGTTTACAATATAATCATCTAATAAATTTTTAAATTTATCAAAAAAAATATCCGAAAAGGGTTGGTTTTCATGAAAACCAACCCCTGGTTTTCCTACATGAGTATATATAAAATTATAAACAGGATTTTCTATTACCATTATGCTATATTGATAATTGTTTATTGTATATTTTTATTGTATATTTTATTAAAAGACTTACTTAAAAAATATTAGAAAATAATTTTTTTTTATCTGCTAAAATACGTGGTTGGATGTTTTTTAAAAAAAATTCTTTATAGCTAGAAACCCAAGCTCTTAAATCTTTTCTAAAGAAATCGATTTCATAACTTACAAAGAAACATTCCATTTCATTTAAATATGATACAAATGGATAATATTTAGAATCTAAATATTTACCAGCTAATTGTGTATTAAATAATAAACCAAAGAAATTTGAAACACAATTTAATTCTATTTCATCAACAAAACCTTCTGCTAAAGCAAATAAACAAACAACTTGTTGATATAAACGTAATGTTTCATATAATGATTGTTGGAAATAAACATTAATTCTTTTTCCTCTAACAATATATGATAATACAATTGGATCAATTTCTCCTCCTAATTTTTCTACACTTTCATATGTTTTAAACATACTATAATCTGCTTTAATTTTTTTAGAAATACCATTTACACTTGTATATTGTGCAGATGATCCTACTCTACTTACAGATAATCCTACATTAACTGCTGGACGTACCCCTTGATTAGCTAATTGTGAAGATAAGAAAATTTGTCCATCTGTAATACTAATTACATTAGTTGGAATATAAGCAGAAATATCTCCTCCTTTTGTTTCAATAACAGGTAATGCTGTTAATGATCCTGCTCCTTTATTTCTATGTAATTGAGCTGCTCTTTCTAATAATCTTGAATGTACATAGAATACATCCCCTGGATAAGCTTCTCTCCCTGGTGGTCTTTTTAATAATAAAGACATTTGACGATAAGCTACTGCATGTTGTGATAAATCATCATATACAACAATAGCGCGATATCCTTTGTTTCTAAACCATTCTCCAATAGCACAACCAGCATAAGGAGCCATAAATTGTAAAGCTGCTGCTTGGTCTGCATGAGAAAATACCATTGATGTATAATTTAAAGCACCCATTTTATCTAAAATTTTTTTTAAACGTGCTCCTTCTGATCTTCTTGTTCCTACTGTAACATAAATACAAGTAATAAAATTACTATGTCTGTCAATTTTAATTTCACTCTCTAAAGCTCTCCATTTTTTATGGATTACATTATTTACTAAACGTTGATTTAAAACTGCAGAAATAGCTAAAGATGTTTTTCCTGTATTTTGGTCTCCAATAATTAATTCTCTTTGTCCACATCCTACTGGAATTAAACAATCTACTACATTAATACCTGTTAAAAAAGGAACTCTAACAGGTTCTCTTTCAATAATACCAGGTGCTGGAATTTCTACTGATACGTCTTCAATTAATGAAATATCATCAAATAAATATGATAATTCATCAAAATCCTCTTCGTTATAGCATTCTCCTAATGGAGAAACTACTCTTCCTAATACTCCGTAACCTGCTTTAGTTTTTACATCTTTATATGTTCTATATACTAAGTCGTTACTTTTTAAATGGGATTGTTGTCCATTAATCATTACAATACGTACTTGGCTTTTTTCTAAGTTAAGTACTTGTCCTAATAAATTAGATTCTTGGGATTTAAATTTAACTACTTCCCCAACGAATACATTTTCTAATCCTGTTGCGATAATTACGTTATCTTGGATTGATTTAATTTTTCCAATTGAAAATTGTTCTAATGTTTTTAGATAGCTCATTTTTTTATAATTGTTAAATAATACTAAAGTAAATTGAATTATATATCCGGATAAAACTAGACATAAATAATGTGTCTCGAGATGGAATCGAACCATCGCTCAAGGATTTTCAGTCCAATGCTCTACCACTGAGCTATCGAGTTACATTACCATTTGTTTTTGAAGTTTTTTTTTTATTTTTTTCAAAGTAGAAAATTTTTTTCTTTTTTTTCTTTTTGGTACAGCCATTTGATATTATTTTATTTTTTTATTTGTCCATATTTAGAAACTCTAAAAAATATTTTTCTGTGTCGTAGACGAACATCATGTTTATTATGAATACGAGTACCCATAGATAATTCTTTTCTCTTTTTATTACGTAATTTGAAATTTAAAAATGAATTTTTAGATTTAGAAGCTTTTTTTAAATCACTTAAATCTTTGAAAAAAAAACGTGTTAAAAAATGTTGTTTATATTTGCTGCGTAACAATGTTTTATTACGTAACAACATTCTTTTTTTATATTTTCTTTTCCTAAATAAATCTATTCTATTTAGTAAATGTCTATTTTTTAAACGTCTAAAAGAAAAAAAAAAATTTTTTAATTTCTCTCTATATTTTTGTAATTTATCAACAAAAATACTATTTAATATTGCAAGACGATATTTCATACAAGTTAAGTAAAAATATAAATTTTTATTAAAAGATAAAAGATGTAAAATAGAAGGTAAGTCACTTAAACTAACACTATTTAAATTTTTACCTAAATATTTTTTAAATCTATAAAAAAAAATAAAAACTTTATTCATTAAAAAAACAGAACCTTTTAATGATACATATAAACGTAAAAATTTATTACGTACTTGTTTAAAAAAACGTAGTAAAGAAAAAGTACGTAATACTTTTGAAACGTTAATATTAAAATTTAGAGAATCATAAGAAAAAGGAGCTGTATTTTTTTTTTTATTTTTTAATATGGAAAAATTTAGTAATACTAAAAAAATACTTTGCCATAATCTAATTTTTTTTTTATTTTTTAAAAAAAAGATCAATTCCATTATTTTTTTAATAGTATTACTTATTTGTTTTTCAAAATCCAATAAACGTAAACTATAAAATGTTTTTTGTTTTACTTTTTTTTTTGTCACTTTATGTAAAACATTACGTTTTAAAACAATATATTTAATCAATAAAATAGGATTTATTCCAAATTTATTTTTTAAATTTAATAAAGCTTTAAAAAACAATTTAATAGCACGATTTTTATGACCACTTTTTACTAAAAAATTAATAAATTTGGAAATAACAAAATCACCATAAATATACTTCCAATAAAAATAATCAAAAGAACTATACTTTTTTATATTTAATTTTGGACGATTTATACGTAATTTTAATTTATGTTTTTTTTTAAGAGGTAAACTAAACAAATTAGTTCTAACTACTTTTTTTTTTTTTGATTTATTTAATAAATAATTAAACATGTACTATTAGTTATAAAATAATATATAAATTTAATAAAATAAAGCTAATTAAATATACAAACAACACACTTATAGGCATTAGTACTTTCCATCCTAATTTCATTAATTGATCATAACGATATCTAGGAAATGCTGCACGAATCCAAACAAAAATAAAAACATGTAATGTTACCTTTAAAGCAAATGTAAAAAAATCAGGTAGTAAATTAAATAAAGGTAAAGGAATTGCTAACCAACCTCCCCAAAAAAAAATACTTAATAAAGAGCTCATTAAAACAATATTACCATATTCAGCTAAAAAAAATAAAGCAAAAGCAATAGAAGAATACTCAACATTATAACCTGCTACTAATTCTGCTTCTGCCTCAGGTAAATCAAAAGGTGCTCTATTTGTTTCTGCTAATGCAGAAATGAAAAAAATCAACCATAGTGGAAATAATGGTAAAATAAACCAAACATATTCTTGATTTATAACAACATCAATTAAATTAAAACTATCAGTCATCATAATCATAACAATAAAAACAAAACCAATACATACTTCATAAGAAATCATCTGTGCTGCCGATCTCAATCCTCCTAGAAAAGCATATTTAGAATTACTAGACCAACCAGAGAATATAATACCATATACACTTAAAGAAGATATAGTTAACAAATACAATAAAGAAAAAGGAAAATCAATTAGTACTTTATTTTCACCAAAAGGAATAACTACCCACAATAAAATACTACAGAAAAAAGTAAATACTGGAGCTAATAAAAAAATAAAAAGATTAGAATTACTAGGCAATACTATTTCTTTAATAAAAGCCTTTAATCCATCTGCTATAGGTTGTAAAAAACCAAAAAAACCTACTACATTAGGTCCTCTTCTACGTTGTATAGAAGCCATTGCTTTACGTTCTACTAATGTAGTTAAAGCAATTGTTAATAATAAAAAAACTAAAAATAATAAAAAGAAAATTATATTTTTATAGAAAAAAAAAAGCATATTATATTTATTTATAGGGATTATTATAAAAGCGGCTGCAGAAGGATTTGAACCTTCGACCAATTGATTAACAGTCAACTGCTCTACCACTGAGCTATGCAGCAATTTAATTATTAAGATAAAGGCAAAAAAAAATATTTTTGATAATTAGTATTAGTAAGCTAAACACGTCACCATGCTTACACTTCTAACCTATACAGCGATGTTCTATCGCTTATCTCATAGAAAACAAAAGAGATAGACTTCTTACTTATATGTTTTCAGTAATTATTCCAACATGCGTAGCTACCCAACGATGCATATATCCTCATATACAATTGGTACACCATAGGCATGCTTTTTTCAGTCCTTTCGTACTAAAAAAAAGTTCCTCTCTATTTTCTTAATCTAGCAGCAGATAGGGACCGAACTGGTTCTCACCGTTCTGAACCCAGCTCACGTACCACTTTAATTAGCGAACAGCTAAACCCTTGGAACCACCTGCAGCTCCAGGATGTGATGAGCCGACATCGAGGTACCAAACGACTTCGTAGATATGGACTCTGGGAAGTCATTAGTCTGTTATCCCTAGCGTACCTTTTATCCGTTGAGCGATAATCTTTCCACTCAGAATTACCGGATCACTATGACCAACTTACGTTCCTGTTAAATTTGATTATTAAACAGTCAAGCAAACTTATACCATTATATTTTAAAACCAAGATAGTTGAAGTTTACTTTATGCACATCACCGTTACTATTTAGGTGACAACCGCCCCAGTCAAACTACCAATCATTCATATTATCTTATTACTAATAAGTAGTAACTAACCGTTAAAAAAATACTATTACAAGAATGAATAAATATAAATTTAATTCACATATATATCCTATATAATTAACAAATTAATTACAATAAATGATTATAGTAAAGGTGCATAGGGTCTTTCCGTCTAACTGCTAAGACTCTGCATTTTCACAGAAAATTCAATTTCACTGAGTTAATATTGGAGACAGTGGGAAAATCGTTATGCCATTCATGCGGGTCATCAATTAAATGACAAGGAATTTCGCTACCTTTGGATCCTCAAGATAGGACCGTCGTTTACTGGTTATTATAAAAAAAGCTTTTTAAACTTTTCTCTTTTTAATTACAGCACCGGACAGGCATCAGACTTAATACTTCATTTATTCAATTTAGCAAAGTCCTGTGTTTTTGATAAACAGTCGTTCTCCCCTGTTCTGTTTTTTCCAAATAGAGAACAATCTATCTGAAAAACTCTTTCTTCCGAAGTTACAGAGTTATTTTGCCGAGTTCCTTCAATATTATTATCTCAATCACCTTAGTATACTCTACTTGCCTACTTGTGTCAGTTTCGGGTACGATCTCTAATAAAAACAAATAAATTTAGTAATTTTTCCAGAAACAACTCATTAATAACCGTTTAAGCGGTTTATAAAAAATCATTTGTCATTACTAAAAAGGTAGAGTAAATTTAAACTCATCTTCATTGAAAATAACGTTGGTTTTTTTCTTAGATATCGACTAACTCTAGTTGGATAATCCTTTTACTAGAAACCCTTAGGCTTTCGGTGATAATGTTTCTCACATTATTTAAGTTACTCATGTCAATATGATTGCCTTTGATATAGTAATAAATTTCTTGAATTTATCTTTAACATATACAAAGCATTTTGCTACTAATAATTATTTTATAATTTCAGTAATTCTCTTGAGGCTCTATACATCTACAAAAACAAATAAAAAAAATCAGTGAGCATTTACGCTTTCTTTAAATGGTGGCTGCTTCCAAGCCTACATCCTGAATCTTTAACTTATTTGCCTTCTCATTTCACTAAGAGAATATTTAGAGACTTTAATTGATAATTAGGGCTGTCTCCCTCTCGAATAAAGACCTTATCACCTTTATTCCGATTACTATTATAAATTTTTTTTACCTTCAAAGTTTTCATAACATCAGTAAGATAAATTCCCCATCAGTTATAAAGTGCTTTACAATAAAAAAATCAACAATAATACTTTACCTCCATAAATTTCGCAAAAAACCAGCTATTCCAAGTTTGATTAGCCTTTCACCCCTATTCACAATTCATCCCAGTATATTGCAACATACACGGGTTCGGTCCTCCAACGCACGGGTCTCGCACGCCTTTAACCTGATCATGAATAGATCACTTGGCTTCGGGTCATATTTATATAACTATTAGTAATTCGCATTAACTACATATACATCTAATGATTTATATTTGCTATATAAATATACTCATTGACCCATTATGCAAAAGGTATATTGTTACAATTTTATAAATTGCTCCAAATGCTTTTAAGTATTTATTTTCAAGGTCTTTTTACTCTTTTTAAAAAGATCTTTTCACCTTTCCTTCACAGTACTTCTACACTATCGGTTATATAATATATAATTAGGGTTAAAAAGTGGTATTATTTTATTCAAATATTGTTGCCTGGCAACATTTTACTTTTCTCTATAATGGCATTTAATTATACAGGACTTTCACCTCTATCGTTTAGTTTTCCAATCTAATTTTAATCAAATAAAGCCAACTATACCCTACATCCAAATTCGCTCACCACTACTATTGGATTCTCTGTTGATTTCTTTTGTTCAAATTACTAAGATGTTTCAATTCATTTGAATTAAGGAAATTAATGAACACCATATACATGATATTCATTCGTAAATAGCTACAAACGAAAAATTTTTTATTCTCACTATTTATTATCGATCATAACGTTCCATATTATATACCAAGGTATCCAATAAATACTTACTTATATTTTTTTTTTACCTTTATTATTGTTATTTATTTCATCCTTTATAATAAAAATAAAAGACACATTTTAGATTAATAATTTAAATAAATTATTTAATAGTAATAACACAACATTAAATATACGAAAAAGAATTA